CTCGAAATGGGATGACGGAACGAATTTTGATCCAAACACTAATTGGTCGTGTATTAGCAGACGATATATATATGGGTCTACGATGCATTGCTGCTCGAAATCAAGATCTTGGGATTGAACTTGTCAATCGATTCATAACCTTTCGAGCACAATCAATATATATTCGAACCCCCTTTATTTGCAGGAGCACATCTTGGATCTGTCGATTATGTTATGGTCGGAGTCCCGCTCATGGCGATTTGGTCGAATTGGGAGAAGCTGTAGGTATTATTGCGGGTCAATCAATCGGGGAACCAGGGACTCAACTAACATTAAGAACTTTTCATACCGGTGGGGTATTCACGGGCGGTACTGCAGAACATGTACGAGCCCCCTTTAATGGAAAAATAAAATTCAATGAGGATTTGGTTCATCCCACACGTACACGTCATGGACATCCTGCTTTTCTATGTTATATAGACCTGTATGTAACTATTGAGAGTCAGGATATTCTACATAATGTCAATATTCCACCAAAAAGTTTTCTTTTTGTTCAAAATGATCAATATGTAGAATCAGAACAAGCGATTGCCGAGATTCGTGCTGGAAAATCCACTTTCCAGTTTAAAGAAAGGGTTCGAAAACATATTTATTCTGATTCGGGGGGAGAAATGCACTGGAGTACCGATGTGTACCATGCGCCTGAATATATATACGGTAATGTTCATCTCTTACCAAAAACAAGCCATTTATGGATATTATCAGGAGGTCCGTGCGGATCCAGTATAGTCCCTTTTTCGCTCCACAAGGATCAAGATCAAATGCATGTTCATTCTCTTTCTGTCGAACGGAGATCTAGTTCTGATCTCTCAGTGACTAATGATCGAGTGAGACACAAATTGTTTAGTTCGGATCCTTCCGGTAAAAAAAGGGGGGGGATTCCTGCTTATTCAGGACCTGATCGAATCCTATCTAATGGCCATTGGAATTTCCTATACTTCCCCCCTCTCCACGAGAACTCTAATTTATTGGCGAAAAGGCGAAGAAATAGATTCATCATACCATTCCAATATGATCAAGAACGAGAGAAAGAACTAATGCCCCATTCTGGTATCTCGATTGAAATACCCGTAAATGGTATTTTACCAAGAAATAGTATTCTTGCTTATTTCGACGATCCACGATACAGAAGAAGCGGTTCGGGAATGACTAAATATGGGACCGTAGAGATGGAAGCAACCGTCAAAAAAGAGGATTTGATTGAATATCGAGAAGCAAAAGAATTTAGGTCGAAATACCAAACGAAAGTAGATCGATTTTTTTTCATTCCCGAGGAAGTGCATATCTTTCCCGGATCTTCGCCCATAATGGTACGGAACAATAGTATCATTGGAGTAGATACACGAATCGCTTTAAATACAAGAAGCCGAGTGGGTGGATTGGTCCGAGTGGAGAGAAAAAAAAAAAAGATTGAACTGAAAATCTTTTCTGGAGATATCCATTTTCCTGGAGAGACAGATAAGATATCCCGGCACAGCGGCATCTTGATATCACCAGGAACGGGAAAAAAAAATTCTAAGAAATCAAACCAATTGAAAAATTGGATCTATGTCCAGCGGATCACACCTACCAAGAAAAAGTATTTTGTTTTGGTTCGACCCGCAGTCATATATGAAATAGCTGATGGGATCAATTTATCAACGCTTTTTCCCCAGGATCTGTTGCAGGAAAGGGATAATGTGCAACTACAAGTTGTTAATTATCTCCTTTATAGAAATGGAAACCCAATTCAAGGAATTTATCACACAACTATTCAATTAGTTCGGACTTGTTTAGTATTGAATTGGGAACAAGATCGAAATGGTTCTATAGAAGGGGTTCATGCTTCCTTTGTTGAAGTAAGGGCAAATGATCTGATTCGAGATTTTATCAAAATGGATTTGGCGAAGCCCCCCATTTCGTATATCGGAAAAAGGAATGATACGGCAGGTTCGGGGTTGATCCCCGATAATGGATCAGATCGCACCAATATCAATCCTTTGTCTTCCAAGGTGAGGATTCAATCACTTACCCAACATCAAGGAACTATTCGTACGTTTCTGAATAGAAATAAGGAATGCCAATCTTTTCGATTTTTGTCATCATCTGATTGTTCTCGAATTTGTCCAGTCAATGGTTCAAAATGTCACAAGGTGACAAAAGAACTAATTCCAATTAAAGGGAATCCTATGATTCCCATTAGGAATTCGTTAGGTCTCTTAGGGACTGTGCCTAAAATCGAGAATTTTTATTCATCTTATCGTTTAAGAACTCATAATCCAATTTTGTTAAATAAATATTTGCTACTTGACAATTTAAAACAGATTTTTCAAGTACTTAAATACTATTTAATGGATGAAAATGAGAGAATTTATAATTTCGATCCGCGCAGTAACATCATTTTGAATCTATTCGATTTGAATTGGTGCTTCCTACGTCACGAGTATTGTGAGGAGACATTTACAATAATTAGCCTTGGACAGTTTCTTTCTGAAAATGTATGTATATCCAAATACGGACCACACATAAAATCTGGCCAAGTTCTAATCGTTCATGTTGACTACTTAGTAATAAGATCCGCTAAGCCTCATTTGGTCGCTCGAGGAGCAACCGTCCATGGCCATTATGGAAAAATCCTTTACGAGGGAGATACATTAGTTACATTTCTATATGAAAAATCGAGATCGGGTGATATAACGCAAGGTCTTCCAAAAGTAGAACAAGTGTTAGAAGTGCGTTCGATTGAGTCAATATCGATGAACTTAGAAAAGAGGATTGAAGGTTGGAATGAGCATATAAGAAGAATTCTTGGAATTCCGTGGGGATTCGTGATTGGCACTGAGCTAACCATAGCGCAAAGTCGTATCTCTTTGGTTAATAAGATCCAAAAGGTTTATCGATCCCAGGGGGTGCAGATCCAAAATAGGCATATAGAGATTATTGTACGTCAAATAACATCCAAAGTGTTGGTTTCAGAAGATGGAATGTCTAATGTTTTTTCACCTGGCGAGCTAATCGGATTCTTGCGGGCGGAACGAACAGTGCGTGCTTTGGAAGAAGCGATCTGTTACCGAGCCATCTTATTGGGAATAACGAAGGCATCTCTGAATACCCAAAGCTTCATATCTGAAGCGAGTTTTCAAGAAACCGCTCGGGTTTTAGCAAAAGCGGCTCTACGAGGCCGCATTGATTGGTTGAAAGGCCTGAAAGAGAACGTTGTTCTGGGGGGGATGATACCTGTTGGTACCGGATTCAAAGGATTAGTGCACCGTTCAAGGCAACACAACAACATTCCTTTGGAAATAAAAAAGAAGCATCTATTCGAGGGGGAAATGAGAGATATTTTGTTCCACTACAGAGAATTATTGGGTTCTTGCATCCCAAAGAATTTTCATGATACATCAGAACAATCATTTACGGGATTTCATAATTCCTAAGAGCAGATTCATTCTTTTCTTTTCCATTTTTTAATAACTATCTGGTCTTGGTCCGGTCATTTGATTTGGTAATAAGGATAATAATGAATAGAAAGGAATTAATGACTTGGGCCGTATATCAACGGCCCATCTCCGGTAGAAGGTTCCATCGGAACAATTATTTATTTCATGGTACCTCGTTTAAAAAAAAAAAAAAGGTGTGGGGAGAAATGACAAAAAGATATTGGAAGGTCGATTTGGAAGAGATGATTAAGGCAGGAGTCCATTTGGGTCATGGTGCTAGGAAATGGAATCCTAGAATGGCACCTTACATCTCTGCAAATCGTAAAGGTATTCATATTACAAATCTGACTAAAACTGCTCGTTTTTTATCGGAAGCCTGCAATTTAGTTTTTGATGCAGCAAGTAGGGGAAAACACTTCTTAATAGTTGGTACAGAAAAGGAAGTAGCTAGTTCAGTAGCATCAGCTGCAATAAGGGCTCGGTGTCATTATGTTAATAAAAAATGGATCGGTGGTATGTTAACGAATTGGTCTACTACAGAAAGGAGACTTTATAAGTTCAGGGACTTGAGAGCGGAACAAAAGACGGGGAAACTCAACCGTCTCCCGAAAAAAGATGCAGCAATAGTGAAGAGACAATTATCTCACTTGCAAAGATATCTGGGTGGGATCAAATATATGACAGGGTTACCCAATATTGTCATCATCGTTGATCAGCAAAAAGAATATACGGCTCTTCGAGAATGTCTCATTTTAGGAATTCCAACGATTTGTTTAATCGATACAAATTGTGACCCAGATCTCGCAGATCTTTCGATTCCAGCCAACGATGATGCTAGAGCCTCAGTCCGATTGATACTTAACAAATTAGTATCCGCAATTTGTAAGGGTCGTTCTAGCTCTATAAGAAATCGTTGATTAATAATAATAGGATAAGTCAATGCTTTTGGAACTCCATAAATTGATTGAATCGGTTACTATTCCTGAATCTCAAAAAAGAGACCAAAAGCACTGAGGATATTATCTAATTACTTAGTAAAATATACCATTAAATGTAGGCGAGCCGAGAAATAGATGGTTGAATCAAAATAATTCCTTTTTATGTTCTATTTTTGTCAGAGAGCAATATGAATCTTCTACCATGTTCCATCAACACACTAAAAGAAGGGTTATACGATCTATCTGGTGTGGAAGTAGGCCAGCATTTCTATTGGCAACTAGGGGGTTTCCAAGTCCATGCCCAAGTACTTATCACTTCTTGGGTCGTAGTTGCTATCTTACTAGGTTCAGTCAGTATAGCTGTTCGGAATCCACAAACCATTCCAACAGACAGTCAGAATTTCTTCGAATATGTCCTTGAATTCATTCGAGACTTGAGCAAAACCCAGATTGGAGAAGAATATGGTCCTTGGGTTCCCTTTATTGGAACTATGTTCCTATTTATTTTTGTTTCTAACTGGTCAGGTGCTCTTTTACCTCGGAAAATTATACAGTTACCTCATGGGGAGTTAGCTGCGCCGACGAATGATATAAATACTACTGTTGCTTTAGCTTTACCCACGTCAGTGGCATATTTCTATGCGGGTCTTACCAAAAAAGGATTGAGTTATTTCGGTAAATACATTCAACCAACTCCAATACTTTTACCAATTAACATCCTAGAAGATTTCACAAAACCTTTATCGCTTAGTTTTCGACTTTTCGGGAATATATTGGCTGATGAATTAGTAGTTGTTGTTCTTGTTTCTTTAGTACCTTTAGTAGTTCCTATACCTGTTATGTTCCTTGGATTATTCACAAGTGGGATTCAAGCTCTTATTTTTGCAACTTTAGCCGCGGCTTATATAGGCGAATCCATGGAAGGTCATCATTGACTAGTTTATCCCGGGGGCTCGAGAGAATTTACTTGGGAACATAATATATACAAATACGTTATATATGGTCTGGAATAAGAGCAAACAAAAAAGGTGTACGATATTAGGGAATTGTCAAAATCTAAAAAAGGGGAAGGAAAGAGGTCTAATCTAAAAGATCTTTTTCCTAGGATTCCTGCTTGGTCCATTTATTCATACCTCTCCAATCAATATTCTATTTATATTTGTTCAGTCAATGACGATTCTTAATTGGAATAAGAAAAGAATTCTTATGTTTATCTGTTTCCGGCGTACGACTAAACAAACAAAAAAAGAAAAACTGATAGAATCATTTCCATTTCATTTGATTTCATTCAATTCAACAATTGATCCAATTGTCATTCAATTGGATCAATCCAATCTTGATATGGATACGTAATGATTCTGGGGCTGATGAATCCGTCCGTCCACGCGGATAATGATAAGGAGAAGAGTTTACAAACAAATAAGATTCATCAAAAAGTCGGTTAGGGAGAGATATATGTAATGGCTATAAGCCAGTCCTGTGTATGTTTCGAAGAATCATTTTAGAATCCGATTCAATATAAGATCGGATGGTTTACTTTATAGACGAAACGTATGTATATGTAATATTAGATATTCACCAGTTCGATATATATGGACTATCCATATATTACATACCACTGAATTTCGATAGATTTTCATCTAAGTCCTTTCGTTTCATCCGTGACTGTGGATTGAATGAATAAACAGATGAAGTCAAGCATATAGAAGATAAATAGCGAACAATTGAAAGAATGGTTCGGAACAAGGAAACGGAAGAACTAGAACCGTATGGGTTTCCAAAAATTCCACGGATAGGAACTAAAAACGAGATATCGAAGTAGTTCTAATGATTCAGAATATTATTACTTCAATTCGGAATTCTTAGTTACTTTGACCGTATGGATCTTAGTAATGGAATTCTTAACTAATAATTCATTGGTTGATTGTATCATTAACCATTTCTTTATTTTTGTGCGAGGAATTTACCATGAATCCACTGATTTCTGCCGCTTCCGTTATTGCTGCTGGATTGGCCGTAGGGCTTGCTTCTATTGGACCTGGAGTTGGTCAAGGCACTGCCGCGGGCCAAGCTGTAGAAGGTATCGCGAGACAACCGGAAGCAGAGGGTAAAATACGAGGTACCTTATTGCTTAGTCTGGCTTTTATGGAAGCTTTAACAATTTACGGACTGGTCGTGGCATTAGCGCTTTTATTTGCGAATCCTTTTGTTTAATCTATTTTATAAATAGAAAACGTGATAAATACGTGCTTCCCTTCTTATTTTATTGCCGTCGACTTGCCACTTGCTTCTTCGAATTCTATCACGACTTCACTCCTACAATTAATTCTTCGTTGAGACAATCCTCCGTGGAAGGGCTTATTTGAAGATGAGGAAGAGGAATTAGTAGATCCACTCGCTTTATTACCTCCCGTCCTTAATTTAAGGAAACCCAGTTTCTTTTGACTTTAAACTGGGACCTAATAAGTATTTTATTGGGAACTTCAATTGAAAATAAAGAAATCCATTTTGAAATTTGAAAAGAAGTTAAAATGAAATTTCTAATATATTTAGAAAAAAAAAAAAAAAAAAAAAAAAAATAAGTTAAAAACAAGGGGACGAAGTGATACAAAAAAAACTCTGTTTAATTTTGTTAGTTCTATCTATAAGAGGAGAACATATGAAAAATGTAACCGATTCTTTCGTTTCCTTGGGTTACTGGCCATCCGCCGGGAGTTTCGGGTTGAATACCGATATTTTAGCAACAAATCTAATAAATCTAAGTGTAGTAGTCGGTGTATTGATTTTTTTTGGAAAGGGAGTGTGTGCGAGTTGTGTATTTCAAAAATAGGCTGGATCCAACCGGCTGCACTTTCTTTGTTTGTATATATATATAATGTGATTTTATCAATAATAAAATAGGAAAGAAAGGTGCACGATCTCGACGAATTACTTCTGAATAAATTAAGAAATCATATGTAAGAACCATAGCATTTCGTAATTCATCGGTAAATCAACCTTGATTCTCTATCAACCAATAAAATGGGACCATTAACATGGTTAAAGCTAAACCGCCTGAAGTCCAGGCGCAAGATGGTACTCTTTCTACCACACGTTAGTAAATA